CCACAATTAAACCTATGGATCCTTAGGATTGGTATATTCTTTATATATGATGCAGTTTCGCTGAATCAAGCGAAGTATCACAAATCTTTCGGCCCATCCTGTATATTGTCTTTTTCGTTCCGTGTTGGAATAGAACCTTAATTTAGTCCTTGTTATTAGTTAGTTATTAGACGAGATTTTACGAAAAAATTCTTTCTAGGAGAGAACAAAATTTAATTTAGAATAAAATTTAGAATAAAAAGGGATTCCATCATATTCATATATAGTGACATAGTCATATATAGTGAAGTCTTACCCCCGGATTCCTACAAAAGAGAATCCTTTTTCACACTTCCTATTAGTAGTGATTCAATTTCTATGTTTAGTTTGATAGGAAATAAGATATTCAAATAAAAATAAAGAATTGTGGATCGAATGACTATTCATCTATTGTATTTTTATACAAATAGGGGGAAAGAAGACTCTATGGAAAGATGGTGGTTTAATTCGATGGTCTTTAAGAAGGAGTTAGAACGCAGGTATGGGATAAAGAAATTAACGGACAATCTTTGTCCTATTGAAAATACTAGTGAAAGTGAAGATCCGAATAGAAAGGGAAAGGATAGGGCTAAAAACATTCATAGTTGGGGGGGTCGTGACAATTCTAGTTACAGTAATGTCGATTCTTTATTTGGCGTCAAAGACATTCGGAATTTCATCTCTGATGATACTTTTTTAGTTAGGGATAGTAATGGAAACAGTTATTCTATCTATTTTGATATTGAAAATCAGATTTTTGAGATTGACAACGATCATTCTTTTCTGAGTGAACTAGAAAGTTCTTTTTCTAGTTATCGCAATTCTAGTTATATCAATAATGGATCTACGAATGAAGATTCCTTATACAATCGTTACATGTACGATACTCAACCTAGTTGGAATAATCACATTACTAGTTGCATTGATAGTTATCTTCAGTCTCAAATCTGTATTGATACGCCCGTTGTAAGTGATAGTAGTGACAGTTACATTTCGAGGTGTATTTTTGATAAGCGTAAAACCAGTAGTGAAAGTGGGAGGTCCCGTATACGAACCCGCGCGAAGAGTAGTGATTTAACTCTAAGAGAAAGGTCTAGTGATCTCGATCCAACTCAAAAATATAGACATTTGTGGGTTCAATGCGAAAATTGTTATGAATTAAATTATAAGAAATTTTTGAAATCAAAAATGAATATTTGTGAACAATGTGGATATCATTTGAAAATGAGTAGTTCAGAAAGAATCGAAGTTTTGATCGACCCCGGTACTTGGGATCCTATGGATGAAGACATGGTCTCTCTGGATCCCATTGGATTTCATTCGGAGGAGGAACCTTATAAAGATCGTATTGATTCTTATCAAAAAAAGACAGGATTAACTGAGGCTGTTCAAACAGGCGTAGGTCAACTAAATGGTATTCCCGTAGCAATTGGGGTTATGGATTTTCAGTTTATGGGGGGTAGTATGGGATCCGTAGTGGGGGAGAAAATCACCCGTTTGATTGAGTACGCTACCAATCAATTTCTACCTCTTATTATAGTGTGCGCTTCGGGGGGGGCGCGCATGCAAGAGGGAAGTTTGAGCTTGATGCAAATGGCTAAAATATCGTCTGCCTTATATGATTATCAATCAAATAAAAAATTATTGTATGTATCAATCCTTACATCTCCCACTACTGGTGGGGTAACAGCCAGTTTTGGTATGTTGGGAGATATTATTATTGCCGAACCAAATTCCTACATTGCATTTGCGGGTAAAAGAGTAATTGAACAAACATTGAATAAAACAGTACCCGAAGGTTCACAAGCAGCTGAATATTTATTCCAAAAGGGCTTATTCGACCTGATCGTCCCGCGTAATCTTTTAAAAAGCGTTCTAGGCGAGTTATTTAAACTCCACGCCTTCTTTCCTTTGAATTCCAATTCAATCAAGTAGAGCGAACTAAGTTTAATTATTTTATTTTTATTTGAAGCAAACAAGTAGTTAGCTTATCGGAATCAAATCCTTTTCTATATACTCACTTACATACTTATATCTCTAATAAGATATCTCTAATAAGAATTTTCAAATTGAATTAATTAATAATAACTACGAATTCATAATAATTACAATTATGAATTATAATTAGTATAAATAAAAAATACGATATTAAAAAAAAAATAAGAACAGGTACAAATAGTAAATCGAGGTACCCATTTTATGACAACTTTCAATTTTCCCTCTATTTTTGTGCCTTTAGTAGGCCTAGTATTTCCGGCAATTGCAATGGCTTCTTTATTTCTTCATGTTCAAAAAAACAAGATTGTTTAGATCTAAGGGGACCCAATCTCATCCGTTTTTTTGAAACTTAGACTTGTAGCATAACACAGATATTTATTTCGGGAACTACGGTAGAACGTGTGATTTCCGCCGAACATAAAGGAAAAGCTCTTATGCCTGCAGAAAATGATCTATGGGTAAATGAATTCTAGCTAGTTTCAAATAGATCAGGAGCACTGGATGCTTAAAATGTAAAGTTCGCGGATCTGTATGTATATCAATATGTATCATATAAAGGATATGTTATTATTTTAGATAATTACTCCTAAAGGTTCCCATCAAACTAGCACTAGTTTGATGGGAATTCATTCGGAAACAAAAAAAGTAAAGTCAAAACCATTTGGGGTATTCTTTCAATTCCAATAAAATGCAATCGGATCAAGTATGAGTTGGCGATCAGAACATATATGGATAGAACTTATAGCGGGGTCTCGAAAACTAAGTAATTTTTGCTGGGCTCTTATCGTTTTTTTAGGTTCATTAGGATTCTTATTGGTTGGAACTTCCAGTTATCTTGGTAGAAATTTGATATCTTTTGTTCCGTCTCAGCAAATCATTTTTTTTCCACAAGGGCTCGTTATGTCTTTCTACGGGATCGCGGGTCTCTTTATTAGTTCCTATTTGTGGTGCACAATTTCCTGGAATGTAGGTAGTGGTTATGATCGATTCGATAGAAAGGAGGGAATGGTGTGTATTTTTCGTTGGGGATTTCCTGGAAAAAATCGTCGCATATTCCTCCGCTTCCTTATAAAAGATATTCAATCCGTTCGAATAGAAGTTAAAGAGGGTATTTATGCTCGTCGTGTCCTTTATATGGACATCAGAGGCCGGGGGGCTATTCCGTTGACCCGTACTGATGAGAATTTGACTCCACGAGAAATTGAACAAAAAGCCGCTGAATTGGCCTATTTCTTGCGCGTACCAATTGAAGTCTTTTGAGAAAGGGAACTGGGCTGAAGAACGAATGCTTTCTCAGCAGGAGGAAAAAATGCAAGAATCCTGCTTTTTCTATAACTAAGTGATACTTTAGATGTACATAAATCATATCTTGTAAATTATTTTCTTTTTGTCAAAAGAGCTTTTTTTATCCTTCCGTTTGTGTTCTTTACTACCCAATAAAATAAATAGTGGGTTTTCTTAATAATGATAACTGGCTCATTTCTGTCTTGTTTTGCCGCTCATTTTTTGATCATCACAATATCTTTCTCTCAATTATTCTATTCTTGACTATGGGGAATCGTTGGAATTTTTTCGAAATATTGGATATTTTATTGGATATTTTAATAGAAGGGGAGTTCTTTCGTCTCAAAATCTCAATAATATTCATTCCTTAAAGGACTTCTTTTGGTCATTCATCGAAAGGAGACACTTGTTTGGAATTTGATGAATTGAGATATCTGGAAATATGATTTTGTATTATTTCTTCATTGGAATTCGAAGTGGAGTCTTAGTCTATTTCTATATTCTTTCTAGATTCAAACAAAATCACAAAGAAAATAGATTCATACCTTGTCTAGAACTCATGTTTGAAAGAAATATTCGATCACATACAGTCGACAAATGAAGCGGGTTAATTAAAAATTCACAGGTGAAAAATGGCAAAAAAGAAAGCATTCACTCCTCTTTTGTATCTTGGATCTATAGTATTTTTGCCCTGGTGGATTTCTCTCTCATTTACTAAAAGTATGGAATCTTGGGTTACTAATTGGTGGAATACCGGGCAATCCGAAATTTTTTTGAATGATATTCAAGAAAAAAGTATTCTAGAAAAGTTCATAGAATTAGAGGAAATCCTCTTCTTGGAAGAAATGATCAAGGAATACTCAGAGACACATCTACAAAAGCTTCCTATAGAAATCCACAAAGAAACGATCCAATTAATCAAGATACACAATGAGCATCGTATCCATACGATTTTGCACTTCTCGACAAATATAATCTGTTTTGTTATTCTAAGCGGTTATTCTATTTTAGGTAATGAACAACTTGTTATTCTTAATTCTTGGGCTCAGGAATTCCTATATAACTTAAGTGATACAGTAAAAGCTTTTTCGATTCTTTTATTAACCGATTTATGTATCGGATTTCATTCACCCCACGGTTGGGAACTAATGATTGGTTCTGTCTACAAAGATTTTGGATTTGGTCATAATGATCAAATTATATCTGGTCTTGTTTCCACTTTTCCAGTTATTCTCGATACTATTTTTAAATATTGGATTTTTCGTTATTTAAATCGTGTATCTCCGTCACTTGTCGTTATTTATCATTCAATGAATGATTGAGAAATGATCCGCCGGCATTAATCCAATCCAATTAGAATGTTTCTTACTTTTTAGTTCTACATAAGTATTAAAAACGTTCTATCCGGGGGATTTTCATACTATAGTATTCTAGTAAAAGGATTCCAATAAATAGCAGAATCGTGGATAGGGAACTATACTAGCGACCTACCCAACTTATTGTAGAAATTTTCGGATCAATGATTAGACCATGCAAACTAGAAATACTTTTTCTTGGGTAAAGGAACATATTACGCGATCTATTTCTGTATCGCTCATGATATATATCATAACTCGGACATCCATTTCAAGTGCATATCCTGTTTTTGCGCAGCAGGGTTATGAAAATCCACGAGAAGCAACTGGGCGTATTGTATGTGC